TTACAAAGAATAATTAGAGGAATTGTATTAATATCCGAACCTTATTGTATATAAATAATTGTATTATATAAATAAATATAATTAAGGGTTCTTTTCTTGTTTTCTTGAGTGATTTGTTCTACAGAGACCGAACTCCTCCAATCCAATTTTTATTCATAATTGGAAGTTCCTACGAGATAATAGAAATAGATCGGTGAACCTTGGAAAAAGGGTTCTTTCACTTTGATTTTACATTATCAATTATGTAAAAAAAAATAAATCAAACAAATGGAGAAAAGCCGGCTATCGGAATCGAACCGATGACCATCGCATTACAAATGCGATGCTCTAACCTCTGAGCTAAGCGGGCTCACATAACATAAATTGGACACGTATACTAATTTAGTAAACTGCGTAGATATTAACTGTTCATTCTTAGCTATTTCATAAGAAATATGATATATAGAAAAATGAAAATATAAAGAATAAGAATATAAAATTTCCAAACATATTGTATATCGGAATATGTTATTATATAACATACCTATTAATATAGCGATATTTAATTTAGATATATTTCTAAAATAGATGTTTATCAATAATCAATATCTTAATTAGAAGTAAGCTAGTAAGATTTTTTTTACGATTCTATTTTACTTTTTTTTATTAAAATATAAAAAAAAGCTTTTTTTACAAGTAAATAATTTATTATTTTAAGATAATTCTAAATTAATAGAATGATTAGTTATAGCCATTTTATTAGTTGTAGTTATGGCTATTAATTAAATAATTAAATTTTAAATTAATAATACTAAAATTTTCCTTTTCATTTTTTTTTTAGTTATATTATAGAAGGTCTGCCCTAAGAAAAGGATAAGAATAAAAATGAAAGATAAAAGTGCAATCCAGATCATAATAAAAGATTTCTCCAGTTTCAGTCGGAAAGGTGAAAGCTAAGACGAAAAAAAAAAAAAAGAATCGACCCTTCAAGTATTTAAAATAGCACGATAAAAATGATAGAAATAGGGGTATTTTAATAAATATATTTATATTAATAAATATATTATAGTATAATATATATGTTATGCGGTATATATTGAATTTCTGATATAGAAATGATAGAATCATTTCTGATTGGACCAAATAAGGTCCCCGATATAGATGAAAGAAAATAGACAAGAAATCAAATAGTATAAAACACTTTTCAATATAAGAACGGGTATCTAATGAATTCAACGATTCGAGCATAATATAAATGAAAGAAAAAAAGGAGGGGTCAGCATCATAATGTGATCCTAATCACAGCACAAAACAAAAAAAGGGGATATGGCGAAATTGGTAGACGCTACGGACTTAATTGGATTGAGCCTTGGTATGGAAACCTACCAAGTGAAAACTTTCAAATTCAGAGAAACCCTGGAATTAAAAATGGGCAATCCTGAGCCAAATCCTGTTTTATGAAAACAAGCAAGGGTTTCATAAACTCATAAACCGAGAATAAAAGAGGATAGGTGCAGAGACTCAATGGAAGCTGTTCTAACAAATGGAGTTGACTGCATTGTGTTAGTAAAGGAATCCTTCCATCGAAACTTCAGAAAGTATGAAGGATAAACTTATAGACATACATATAGTACTGAAATACTATCTCAAAATGATTAATGACGACCCGAATCTGTATTTTTTATATTTATATGAAAAATGAAAGAATTGTTGTGAATCGATTCAAAATTGAAAAAAGAATCGACTATTCATTGATCAAATCATTCACTCCATCATAGTCTGATAGATCTTTTTAAGAATTAATTAATCGGACGAGAATAAAGATAGAGTCCCATTATACATGTCAATACCGACAACAATGAAATTTATAGTAAGAGGAAAATCCGTCGACTTTAGAAATCGTGAGGGTTCAAGTCCCTCTATCCCCAAAACGACCTGGTTGACTCCCTAATTATTTACTTTATCATTTTGTTAGGGATTCAAAATTCGTTATGTTTCTCATTCATTCTCATTATACTCTTTCACAACCGTATCTGAGCGTAAATTTTTTTCTTATCACAAGCCTTGTGTATGATATATATGATACACGTACAAATGAACAGCGTTGAGCAAGGAATCCCCAATTAAAAATTTGAATAATTAACAATACATACCATTACTTGTACTGAAACTTTAAAAATAAATTTTTAAAGATCTAAGAAATCCTATCAGGGACTGTATAATACTTTGTAATACTTTTTTCATTTTTGTAATTGACATAGATCCAAGTCCTATATTAAAATAAAATTAGGATGATGCGTCGTGAATGGTCGGGATAGCTCAGCTGGTAGAGCAGAGGACTGAAAATCCTCGTGTCACCAGTTCAAATCTGGTTCCTGGCACATAAGTAATTTATGTGAGTATATATTCTATAAATTAATTGATATGGGTCGACATACATATTTTATTTATTATATTGAAAAATAAATAGTATAGATCATGATACATATTTATCCATCTTAAGTGTCGGAGATATATCCCT